TTTTCTTACATTTATGAGGCTAACCAGGAGACCGTATATCTGGATATTATTCATCATTTTTTGATTCAATTGATTCAAACGTCCAGTCCATCTTAACTGCAAAGGAAAATCTCCTTTAAAGAATATTTTTAGTTTTTCAATCGATTCTAAAAAATATTCTTCAATATTGTTTTGCTTCTTTAATTCAAAATATTGTTTTGAATTTGCTGGGCTAAAATTTAAAAAATTATCATCCTGCTCTTGCTTTGCCTTGCTATTTTGATTTTCACTAAAATTTGGTTTTATATTCAAATTAAAAAAAAGTAAGTTGCTTGGGATAAACCAAGGTTTCTCTTTATATTTATGATATAGTATCACAAACTCTGGAAAGAAAAAAACTTTCGGATTTGATATGAGGTGATTTAAAATTAAGAATTTTTCATTCATTCCCATCCAATCAAAAGATATTTCCATCCAATCAAAAAAGACCCTTTTGTAATTGATTTCGCAATTTGAATCAATTGGAAGATAAAAAATATGAAATTGATCCTTTATTTGGTCGTTATTAGGTTCAACCTGAATTTTTGTATTAAATTTCCACCCCAAATATTTTCTATCCGTATTTTTTTCCATATATATAATATCACTTTTTCCTAGATAATTCTTCATAGGAATATTCTTGAGTATGTTAAAAAAGTTTTCTTTATTTCTGGTGGAATTTTCCTGCTTCTTATTTCTTTCGAATGATGTTCTATAAATACAGGATTTCTTCTTAGTTTCAGAATGAATATATTTATATGATAAAAGATCATATCTATAGTTTTTTTCAAAATTATCCTCTTTATTTGATAATAAATAGACTTTCAAATTTTGTTTTTTTTTGTAATCAAAAAAAGGGTCTTTTTCATAGGAATACCATTTCTTTAAATCATTATTTTGAGAGGTATTTATCCCATTTCGCCATTTTTGGGGGACTAATCTAGACCATGTAATCTGAGATAAATCGTATTGATAATGACCTCTTAACCAGTTTTTCCATGGATTCATTCCATAATTTGGAAGTTTATTATGTCTTATTTCGGAATCAAATATTCCTTGTCTTCCAAAAAAATCCTTTATTTCATTCTTAAGAAAAAAAGATGGTCCATTATATTGAAGAATAGATCTTACCTTATTGAAGTTAATTGCTTGGGTTTGTGATAATTTTAAAAATACATATTTTTGTGACAAGTCAGATAAATAAAAAAAAATATGTGACTTTCGCTTACTATTTCTAAGATTATCAAATATCTTTTTTATAGTCATAGGCGAAATAAAGTCAATTTGATTTTGTTTTGTTTTATTAATCCTTTCTTGATCTTGATTTCTTTTATTATTGTCAATGTATTTCTCAACAATTTTTTTTGTTGATTCCATAAAAAGGTATAGAGTGATTCTGCGCATATTAATGATACATAGAAAGATATCAATGTATATTTTTTCAATGCAAAATTGAATTAATAATTCAATATTTTTTCTTTTTAATAGTTTCCAAATTTTTGGGGGTGATTCTCCATTATTCTTTTTATTTTTTTTCATTTTTTCTATTTGATTTCTGATTGTGTTTCTTCTATCAATTCTATGTTTCATTTCTTCTTTTGTCTGTAAATAATTTGTCCAACCTGTAGCTCGATTTTGACTAAGTGATTCATGAATTATCTTATTACTGATTATAGAATCATTTTCTGTTTGAGTTTGACTTGATTCATATATTTCTCTCGGTATAAATAATGGAATTTTTGTTCCTTTTAAAAGTTCTTTTCTTATTTGTTTTACAAATAAAACAGCTTTTGTTTGTTTCTTTGTTATTTTTTTTAAAACTCTTCGAACTCTAAAATTGAATTTTCTGATTTCGACTTTATAGTCTATATCTTTAAAAATAGGTTCAAAAAAGGAAGGTGTTTTTCGAGGAGGCCCAAAAGGATATTCTGTTTCCATTCCCAAAACTGTTAAAAAACAAGAATCAAAATAATCCTGTTGCTTTCGATCGCTATCAGAGAGTCGTAGTTTAGATCTGTGCCAAGGTTTCAAATGAAAAGGATATAGGATTTTGATCTGAAAACCTTCTCTTAACCAATTTTTAGGAAATTCCGTTTTGGAGAATTGAAGACCATTATAGCTGCACTTTAGATAAATTTCTCTATTCCAATCTTGGAAATCCTCATACCATTCCGGAGATTGCCGTAATAAAATACGGCCAATATTCTTAACTATTATGAATAAGGGTAATTTAATATATCTTCTAAAAATTGATTGAGCTAGTAACAGAAGACTTCTTGTTTTTTGTGCATATGGAATGTTATCCCAGAATTCCATTGCGTCTTCCTGGTTATTTTTTTTTATTTGGAATTGTTGATCTAAAATTTCGAATTCTGACTTTTTACCCAACCAATCTCTAATATTAAAAAAAAGTTTCATTAGGTTGGATATAGGAAAAGGAAAATCCTCCATTTTTTCCAAAAAAAGGGGGGAATGGGGATTT